TACAATTACAGGAGGAATGTTCAGTACGGATTCTTATAGTACTGTTCGGGGAGTTGATAAGCTAATTCCTGTAGATGTTTATTTGCCGGGTTGTCCGCCTAAGCCAGAGGCAGTTATAGATGCTATAACAAAACTTCGTAAGAAAATATCTCGAGAAATCTATGAAGATCGAGTTAGGTCTCAACGGGTGAATCGCTATTTCACTACCAATCACAAGTTTCGTATTGGACGCAGTATTCATATCGGAAATTATGATAAAGGATTCTTCTACCAACCACCAGCTACTTCAAAAATACCGGCTGAAAAATTTTTCAAATACAAAACTTCAGCACCTTCACCTTCTCACAAATTAGTGAATTAGGCAGGATTCCCTTGTATAGAAAAAGATTGAATGAATCAATTTCATCGTAAATGTAAAAGACTTTTCAAAATCAAAATACGGGAGAAATAAAAAAGATGCAGGGTCCTTTGTCTGCTTGGCTAGTCAAACGTAGGCTAGTTCATAGATCGTTGGGTTTCGATTATCAAGGAATAGAGACTTTACAAATAAAGCCCGAGGATTGGCATTCCATTGCTGTCATTTTATATGTATATGGTTACAACTATCTACGTTCCCAATGTGCTTATGATGTAGCACCAGGCGGACTCTTGGCTAGTGTGTACCATTTTACTAGAATCGAATATGGTGTAGATCAACCGGAAGAGGTATGCATAAAAGTTTTTCTTCCAAGGAAGAATCCTAGAATTCCGTCCGTTTTCTGGGTTTGGAAAAGTGCGGATTTTCAAGAAAGGGAATCTTATGATATGTTGGGAATCTCTTATGATAATCATCCGCGACTGAAACGTATTTTAATGCCTGAAAGTTGGATAGGATGGCCCTTACGTAAGGATTATATTGCTCCCAATTTTTATGAAATACAAGATGCTCATTGAATGAGAAGAAAGAAATCGTCATTTCTAGAACTCCGGATATTCTAGGAATATTTATATGCGCTCTTCGAGATCAAATAGAGTAATTGAGGTCTCAGTCGTATTATGGATAGGCTAAAGAAATACAAAAAAAGAAAAGAAAAATAGGAATTCATTGAGATTTTCAAATTTGGAAAAGACTTGTTTCGGATGAGTCAAAGCAATAGGATGAACTAAAAGAGTGTTCTGCACCAGGAACTTTCACTTTATACTGCGCGCAGTGCTTAAAAAAAAATCTAGAAAATTATGTATGCGCGGGGCCGCAGAAAGAAACTATGAAAGAAAACGCAAAGAAAGGAAAAGGGATCGCGATTCTATTTGTACTCTATCCAAGATGGATCTTGCCCCCCCCGCAACGACTCTAGACTAGACTTTTGTCTTGGTCTTTCGACCAACTAAGAACTAAGTAAGAATTGAACCCTTTCTTTGGCTAAAATAGGAATTAGCATTCTTTATTGAGCGAAAGTAAACACAGTATGAACAAATAAAAAAAAAGAAGAAGAAAGAGATTTGAATTCTCTTTTTTTTACATCAAAAAGAGATATATTATATCTATATAGGTCTATTTCTGGACACTTAAAGATAGAGGTTCTATACCATGATCTAGAATCTTAATGAATAGGTTCATTATAGAATAAACATATCTTGAACCCCCTCTCAATTCATTTGAGAGGGTAGAGACCCCTACAAATGAATAATGTGACGGGAACCAGATTTGAACTGGCGACACGAGGATTTTCAGTCCTCTGCTCTACCAGCTGAGCTATCCCGACCATTTCCAATGCATCATCCCTTCATTTTACTAGATGACTTAAGTTTCTGTCAATTAAAACGACGAAAAAAGTATTGAAAGTCTTTTACTCGCTCGTAATTTCTTAGATCCTTAAAAAAAAAAGGGCTTTTTAAGTTTCAGCGCGCGCAAAAATATGGATTCTGAATCCTTCAACAAATCAAATGAGGATTCCTGGGATCCCCATTTGTACGTATATAAAATATACCACAAGACCTGCGATAAGAAGAAAAAAAGGGCCGATTGGGTACTTTTGGGAAAAGGGCGAATAAATGAGAAAGATAACGAATTTGGAAAAGCAGAGGATAAGGGGTTAGGGAGTCAAAGGAGCCTTTTTGGGGATAGAGGGACTTGAACCCTCACGACTTTTAACGTCGACGGATTTTCCTATTACTATAACTTTCATTGTTGTCGTTATTGACATGTAGAACGGGACTCTCTCTTTATTCTCGTCCGATTAATCAGTTATTGAAAAGATCTAGAAGACTTTGGAGTGAATCATTTGATCAATGACTATTTGATTCTATAGAATCAGAATCGAATCAAAAGAAGGACTCGGGGCCTCATTAATCATTTGAAATCATTTGAAGCAATATTTCAGTACGTATGCGTATGTATATACTCTAGGTTTACCATCGTCCTTTATGAAGTTTCGATAGAAAAAAAGGATTTCTTTACCAACGCAGCCAACTCCATTTGTTAGAACAGCTTCCATTGAGTCTCTGCACCTATCCTTTTTTTATTCTCGCTTTCTGAACCCCTCTTTATTTTCGTAAAACAGGATTTGGCTCAGGATTGCCCCTTTTTTATTCCAGGGTTTCTCTGAATTTGAAAGTTATCACTTAGTAAGTTTCCATACTAAGGCTCAATCCAATTAAGTCCGTTGCGTCTACCAATTTCGCCATACCCCCTTCTTTTTTTTAGTTGAGGTTTGTTTTCAGATTTGTGAAATTAGGATCTCATTATGATACCCTTCCCCCTCTCTTTCATTTATGCTAGAACCATTGAATTCATTAGAATTAGATAGATACCTATTCCTATCTCGTATAGGTCTTTCTTTTTATTTCATCTTGATTCTGTCGGAAACTGCCATTTGGTTTGGTCGAAAACGATTCTATCATTTCTATACCCACAACTTAATCTAGACGAAGAAATCTATATTACACAATATGTATAGGCTTCCCTTCCTCTCCTTTTTTGAAATCTCATTTGAAATACTTGACTGGTCTGTTCTTTCTTTTTTTTTTTTTTCGTCTTTAGCTTTCACTATTTTCGCATGAAAACATAGGGATTTCCCATTACAGTCTGGATTTCTTTGTTATTTTTTTTCTTATCCTTTCCTTAGAGCAAATGCTAGGCTATATAAGATAAAAAAAACGCAAATGCGATAAATAAAATGGGAATTTCGTTCTCTATTTCTTAAATAAATATGAATCTAATCTAATTAGATTAGACTAGATGAACTAGAATCTATATAGAATCTATTATCTATAGAATAGAGTAGAATAGATTCTAGAACTATTTCATATTTAACCATAATCTAGTTATTAATTAATTGATATAACTAAGCATTCCATTCATTTAGAATGAAACTATGTAATGAAATAGAATGAAATATAAAAAAAGAAATTGAAAAAATGGGAAATACCCGTTTGAGTGAAATAAAACGGGAAAAAGAAGATATTTTTTATTGATAAAGATAGAATTGAGAAAGAAATAGAAATTTGAGACTATTACTATATGGACCCCTCTCTTAATTCTTAAATGAATTGTTATGTTCTGTGATATAAATAATTTCACATATTTATTTGAAAGTTGGATTCTATATTCTTTTTTTTTATTAAATTAATTCGAATTCTGAATCGCTAAGAATGAATTGAATAGTGAATATTAATAGCCAAGATCCCTGCAGTTTACTGACTTCCTATGCATAAAAAATGGATTTTAGTTGAGCCAGCTTAGCTCAGAGGTTAGAGCATCGCACTTGTAATGCGACGATCATCGGTTCGATTCCGATAGCCGGCTTTAGTTCTGTTATTTTTTACAGAAAATCGTGGGTTTGAAATCACAGAATATTGAAAGGGCTTCGTCCCTCCTTGTCCAAGTTCCTACGACAAAAAGGGTCGTAGGAACTTGCAATTAGGAATCAAAATCGAAGGAGTTAGATCCCCGCAAAACAAAAAAGGACCTCTTTTTTATTTGTATGTCTATAAAAGAAAGTTCCGAATCCGAATATTGCTAAACTCAATTTCATTATTCTTTGTAATATTGTGTATTACAATGAAATTTTGTATTTCAACCCTTTCGCTTGGTTTATCATTGAGTTCAGTTTTAATTTAGGTTTAGGAAATCCAAAAGGAGTCTTTATGTCGCGTTACCGAGGACCTCGTCAAAAAAAAATAAACCGCCTGGGGTCTTTACCGGGACTAACTAGTAAACAGCCTAGAGTCAAAAAGGATCCTAGAAACCCATCGCGCGCCAAGAAAAAATCTCAATATCGTATTCGTTTAGAAGAAAAACAAAAATTACGTTTTCATTATGGTCTTACAGAACGGCAATTACTGAAATACGTTCGTATCGCCGGAAAAGCCAAGGGGCCAACGGGTCAAGTTTTACTACAATTACTTGAAATGCGTTTGGATAATACCCTTTTCCGATTGGGTATGGCTTCGACTATTCCTCAAGCCCGCCAATTAGTTAATCATAGACATATTTTAGTAAACAATCGCATAGTCGATATACCAAGTTATCGCTGCAAACCTCGAGATATTATTTCAGCAAGGGAGAAAGAAAAATCAAGAGCTCTGATTCAAAATTATCTTGATTCATCCGCCAAGAATCAAAAGGCATTACCAGACCATTTGATTCTTAATCATAGATTATCTGATGACCCACGCGACTTATTAAAGGGATCAGTCAAACAAATAGTAGATAGGGAAGGGATCGGTTTAAAAGAAATAAAGGAATTGTTGGTCGTAGAATATTATTCTCGTCAGATTTAACCCTAACTAAGAAAACAACAAGGTTTCGGGCAACCTTATTCACGCAGTAAGGGGACCAGAGGTTTTTCTCTCATTCATGTATCATGGATCAGTAAGGAAATTTTGATCTCCTGTCTGCTCTTTCCAGCAGTTTCCTAATGCCCCAGAAATTAGGAATAAAGAATTTCTTTATATGAAAGAAAGGGCGAATTATTACATACAATAATGGACTGGTATCCATTCTTATTTGATTTGATACATTGTATCGATTAACATTACATTGGCGGATTGGGCGAAGGTGCGGAAAGAGAGGGATTCGAACCCTCGGTAAACAAAAGTCTACATAGCAGTTCCAATGCTACGCCTTGAACCACTCGGCCACCTCTCCTACACAATGATTATGGCCCCTAAACCAAAAAAGAGCGAGTTGTTCAAATTGGATTGTTAGGTAAGTCTGGACAACGAATTCAAATTATTTCCGAATAGAAAACCTTTCATCAAAGAAAGACAAAAGAAAGACCCTTCTTTTGAACTTGGGAAATGCCGAGATTTTTTGTGAACGGCTGTTAAAAACAATAAAAGATATATCTATTGCTATTTGTTTGCGAAAAGAATGCTCCTACCTTTTCGGCTATTTTTACCGATTTGAATCAATGAATTGCCACCAATCGACTGATTGGTCTATCTTTTTTTAGGCTATGGTTAATGGCTAGTTTTAGATCATGATTCTATTTAGATTACGATTCCCGTTCCATAAGAATTAGAAAAGGAAAATTCCCTTCCCGTTCTCGATCTCTCAACAACGCCCCCTTAGCTCATAGCTCTATTCCAATTACAAATAAAAAAAAGAAATCCCAGGAATTTTTTCCATTTGATTGTATACCTGCTTATGCACCCAACAAACAGCGGGTGCTCTATTTTCGTCATAGAATGAGTATTCGATTCAACTTCGATGAAATCGGAATAGTTCCATTCATTTTTATACTATTCCATGTGGGCAAAATGGAATCGGATTTCAATATTTCTTCTTTTTACGGATTCCTTTAAAAAAACATTTGAGTAAGGTAAGGGGACATCCCCCCCTTTTTTCTTTATTTGGTTAAGGCGGGGGACTCTTATTGAATTTTCATGTGTCTCACAGCTCGAAACGAAAGAACTCGTGGGGGGGTCGTTTCTTTTTTGGATCTTGAACGACTAGGTTCAAGAGATGAGAGAATTCAGGATACCCACAAGAAAGACTAATCCAATCCATAACGATGTACCAGAAAATACAATATTTTTCTTACTTGACCAACCCTCAGGAGAAGCAAATACAACGGGTACACCAATAAGTAAGATTAATGAAGTAGCAATTAATGCAAAAACAGCCAATTGGAAAGCAATAGTCATGTTTATAATCCTCCACGTTATCAATAAATATACCATTTGATCCCTCTAGCAACCCCGAACTCTAATTGTAATAAAATGTATACTCTACAACATGGAGGTCTTTTACCACGAATCCATCGATTCTATATGACTTATTTCCCCCTTTTACTACTTTATTTGTCGTATAGGTGACTTTTTTTTTACGTCACAACCCTAAAGGGCCTGGTGGATCATGCATCTCTATATGTATGGAGATAAAGAAACTCATAGCATAGATTCATGCCTGATATCTATTTCTAGATAGTGATAGTATCAATCCATGGGTCCATGTTCTATGTTCTATTCGGTGTAAGAAAAATAAAATAGAAATTATCCTTGGGAGAGATGGCCGAGTGGTTGATAGCCCCGGTCTTGAAAACCGGTATAGTTCAACGAACTATCGAGGGTTCGAATCCCTCTCTCTCCTTTTGTTCGGTGAATATATTTGTTTCTTTATTGGTTTTGCCTAGTTTCTTAGTCTCATAAAGAGGAAAGGCTCGGCTATCATACCTAGCCGAGCCATAAAAAAGTAGATTAGAGAGAAATGAGTTGAAAAGAAAGGAAAAAGGAATCCTTTTTGAGTATGACCAAATCCCTCCGCAATATGTATGTTGGAATCAAATGGATTCCTACTTTAAGCATTGTATTTCCTCTCTCAGTTAAGAGGGGTCATGGAAAGGACAGGTTCAAAATCACGATCAATTCCTTTTTCAAATCCTGCTGCAGCTGCACGAGCCCTTCCAGCGTGCCATAAATGACCTACGAATAGAAAAAATCCTAGAACAAAATGAGAGGTAGCTAACCAACTTCTAGGAGAGACATAATTGACTGCATTGATCTCGGTAGCTACACCACCTACCGAATTTAAAGAACCTAGGGGAGCGTGAGTCATATATTCCGCCGAACGTCGTTCTTGCCAAGGTTGTATATCTTTTTTAAGCCTACTCAAGTCCAACCCATTAGGACCCCTTAGAGGCTCTAACCACGGAGCGCGTAGATCCCAAAAACGCATAGTTTCTCCTCCAAAAATGACTTCTCCGGTGGGGGAACGCATTAGATACTTACCTAAACCAGTGGGTCCTTGAGCAGATCCCACGTTAGCTCCAAGGCGTTGGTCTCTAACTAGAAAAGTAAAGGCTTGAGCTTGAGAAGCTTCAGGCCCAGTGGGTCCGTAGAACTCGCTCGGATAAGCAGTATTATTGAACCAGACAAAACAACAAGCAATGAACCCAAAAACAGCTAAAGCACCTAAACTATAAGACAGGTAAGCCTCGCCAGACCATACAAGTGCACGACGAGCCCACGCAAAGGGTTTGGTTAAGATATGCCAGATTCCTCCAAGTATACAAATGG